AATGAATCTGTTGATTCGGAATTAGGGGATCAACCGATGTCACATCTGATGAATCTATTTTATTTTATTTTCTACCTATGTATCTCACTCTATCTTTTTATTTAGTATTATCTATAATCACCGATGAATCATAAATTTTCCATTGGAACTAAACTAATTCTGTTAATTGGTTTTTCGTCGTATTTTGTAAAAATGGAAACTTAGGTAAGTGCTTTATCAACATATGTAGTAAAAAAACGGATCTAATTTACCCCTTTCATGCTTACTATAACTAGTTATTTCGGTTTTCTACTGGCTGCTTTAACTATAACCCCAGCTCTATTTATTGGTTTGAACAAGATACGACTTATTTGAAATGAATTGACTGAATAATTCATAAAAATATTTCTCGGGGATTCCGGGTATTTTATGGTTCTTTTCCGCACCAATTGCCAATTCTTTTCTTGGTCATTGAGATTCATGGATAATTCAGATTAATATTTAGGGATAGATCTTACCTCTTTTTTTTATCCCCTCGAACAAACCGAAATGATTGAAGTTTTTCTATTTGGAATCGTCCTAGGTCTAATTCCTATTACTTTAGCAGGATTATTCGTAACTGCATATTTGCAATACAGACGCGGTGATCAGTTGGATCTTTGATTGAGTAAGATTTCTTTTTTGATTGACCTCCTCTCCTTTTCGCAGGAGGTCAAATTCCAGTTGCATGCAATTCAACTTTGTTTTGTTAAGTTATTTTATTGTGATTCGACATAAAATAGACGGAATCACGCTCTGTAGGATTTGAACCTACGACATCGGGTTTTGGAGACCCGCGTTCTACCGAACTGAACTAAGAGCGCTTTCAAATAAAAAAAATCTTTTTTCCACCCCTAACACATCTCGCATATATATATATAGTATCCACAAATTCAAGATTATGTCGCATTTTAATCGATCTCAATTAATCCCTCGCTACTGCCCAGTAATAGGTAGGGATGACAGGATTTGAACCCGTGACATTTTGTACCCAAAACAAACGCGCTACCAAGCTGCGCTACATCCCTTTTCAAAATTGTTGTACAATGCCATTGTACACAATTCCTGTCTTGTTTTCCACATCGTAATTTTCTTCTCTATCTATATAAAACTTTCTTGTCATTTCTTCTTTTTGGTTTTATATATCTTTTCTTTTTGGTTTCATATAATATAATAAAAGAATGATATACATCTAAAATCCAACCCAAGGTATAAAAGAAGAATTACTATTTATTGGTAATGCACAGGAAGAAGAGTCATCTTTTTCTTTTTTAGGGACAGGAAAATCTCACCTATTGGTTCATTGTATATATTTATTTTAGTTTTAGTTAAGAATTCCGCAAAAAAAATAAATACAAATGATCTTGAACTAGAGCATCTGACCATATATGTATTTCAACAAAGAAGGAGGATTTTCAATGCGGGATATAAAAACATATCTCTCTGTAGCACCCGTGCTAAGTACTCTATGGTTTGGGGTTTTAGCAGGTCTATTGATAGAAATTAATCGTTTATTCCCAGATGCCTTGTCATTCCCTTTTTTTTGATTCTAGTTATTGATATGCGAAGAATAGAATTCCACATGACATGACTAAAATTTCGCCTCCCCTTTTCCATCCTTTAGGATAGGAAGGAAAGAGAAATAAAAAGTATATTGTATTGAACCTCATAATCATATAAAATTCGGTAAATCCAAGATCGAATTTTAGAAAACAGAAATTCAATTAAAATGTGTATCCAGTCTAAGGCAGGCCCACGAAATCATAACATAGAAAGAAGATACTTAAACGAAATATTAGGATTTAGAATAAAAATAATTGATAGTTAGAAAAAGATTGTATTACTTAATTATTCCTCTCTTTTGTATTACTTAACTTAAAAATAATTTAAGAATTTTTTTATTCTATTAATACATATTCTATTAATTATCTAATTAGAACAAAATCTTTAGAAATAGTTAGTAACTTCTATTGATTTTTTTCTTCTTCTTCAGTTCGGATCGAAAATAGAAGAGTTAAGTTAAGTCGATCCAAAATCTAAAGGAGGTTCATGGCCAAGGGGAAAGATGTTAGAGTTAGAGTTACTTTGGAATGTACCAGTTGTGTCCGAAAGGGTGTCAATAAGGAATCGCCGGGTATTTCTAGATATATTACTCAAAAGAATCGCCACAATACACCCAGTCGATTAGAATTGAGAAAATTTTGTCGCTATTGTCACAAGCATACGATTCATGAAGAAATAAAGAAATAGATCGAAGGGAACAAAGATCATGTGTTCGATCTTTCCAAAGAACAGGAAGAGTAAGAACTTAACATATAGAATATACATAATATATACAAATCAAATCTGATTTCATGTAGATATTATTTCATAGACGATATTCATATATATGAATCAAATAATATATGGTTCAAAGAAAGCCTATTTCGGTTGGATCTAATTTAAAATGAATAAAATAAAGAAATAGAATTTTAGAGATAAGGAATAAATCATGGAAAAATCCAAGCAACCTTTTCGTAAATACAAGCGATCTTTTCGTAAATACAAGCGATCTTTTCGTAGGCGTTTATCCCCAATCGGATCGGGGGATCGAATCGATTATAGAAACATGAGTTTAATTAGTCGATTTATTAGTGAACAAGGAAAAATATTATCGAGACGGGTAAATAGATTGACCTTGAGACAACAACGATTAATTACTATTGCTATAAAACAAGCTCGTATTTTATCTTTGTTACCTTTTCTTAATAATGAGAAACAGTTTGAGAGAGCCCAGTCGATTTCAAGAACTACTGGTCCTAGAACCAGAAAAAAAAGGCATAGGCATATTCCTCGATTGACTCAAAACTCCAATCGGAACTTAAGCTCAGATTGATGTTTTGTTCGAAAGGGCCTATAATCCAGATTTGATTCTTGTGTTATAAGAAACAAAAAATGGGGAAAAAGAAATCTTTTTTTTTTTTTATTGAAACATGTTCGTTCATTCCTACTACTTAATCTTATCTTAATTTATCTTATCTTAATTTTTTTATTCTATCTTCCCGGAGTTCATTCTCCGGGGAATTCTGTTTCAATCATTCCTGTATATTACTTTATAATCTCCTTTATTTGAGAATCCCCTTTATTTGAGAATCTTATTTTATTGGAAATCATGTAAAGACAATTCTTATTTGATATAGCTATTTGCGCAAGTATTTTACGATTAAGAAGCAATTGCTTCGTGTACAGATTGTGTATGAATTTACTATAACTATTGAATACCTTACTTTCATGAGTTACTGCATTTATCCGAGTGATCCACAAACGACGAAAATCCCTCTTTTGCCTGCCTCTATCTCGATGAGAGGAAACCAAAGCTCTCATTGTCTGTTGAGCAATCATTCGAGTAAGTTTTGAATGAGCCCCTCTAAAGGTTGATGCAAATGAACGATTTTTTGTTCGGCGTCTCCGAGCTGCATATCCCCGTCTAACTCTGGTCATTGAATCAAATTAACCCTTAATGAATAACTAATCGATTTCTTTTCTTTCAGTCATCCTTTTCCCCTTCTCCATTAATAACAAAACGGATTATTCCGATATATAAAATATCAATTCCAATGGCTTTTGCTACTATGACCTTCCCAACCACAATTTTTTATTCTATTCTTTTCAGTTATTTCACCTGGAAATAAGAAATTATAACGATACGAAAAAAAATAGTGGGTTCCATCGTTTCTATGGTTACCTCTTAAACGGTGAGGTCCTCTCTATACACCGGAGCCTCTTCTTTCATTTAATCAAATGTTATTGTAAACTTGTATAGTTCACATTTTTTGGCTCTACCTACCAATTATACAGTAATAGCTCTTTTCACAATAAGAGTTATCCATACAGTGACGGCATTTAATTATGAAAGTTGGCTAGGTAGCTGACCCTGTTAGTCCGTTCTTTCAAGAAAAGGAGCATAAGCCTTTTCCTTCTTATTACTATTTCCTCCGCTTAATGGATAACCATTTGCTACCAATGGGGAATTCCTTCTTATTTCAAATCTAGATGATTGTATTTGCACCAATGGAAACCATAAATTCCATATACCGTAGAAATATATGATAGATCTTTTCTATCTATATCCTATTCATTAGTATTGGTCTTTGATACTGAACAAATTGTCTCATTTGTTCGAACTCATGATCTAAACGAGTCGCACATACACCCGAGTACATGTTCCTCGACGCTGAGGACATCCTTTTAGAGCGGGAGATTTTGTAGCATTTCTTATTGGCTGTCTTGCGTTTCTAATAAGTTGTTTAACGGTTGGCATGTCGTATGTATATATATGTCTATAGAATAAAATGGATTGGTTTAGATCGATCTTAACCTGATGATTGATCATCATGAATTATTTCTATTCAATATCAAATCACAAATTTCAATTTTAGTTTGAAATAGATTCGAAATCCTCAGTATTTTTCTCATCAGACCCTACAAGATCGATAATGCCATGAGCTTGGGCTTCTGTTGCTGACATAAAAACATCCCTTTCCATGTCCTCGGATACAACCCAAAAAGGCTTGCCCGTTTTTTGTACATAAACCATTGTGATGGTTTCGCGAAGTTTTATTAGTTCTTCCGCTTCCAGGAAAACTTCCCCTACTTTTGCCCTATAAAAAGCACTAGCAGGTTGGTGAATCATAACCCTGATGATATTTATATTTATATAGCATCACGAACGGTTCTTCTATCTCGCAAGATTGGGCTAAACTAAAAAAGTAAGGAAAAAAATAACAAGAAAAAAATCGAAAAAATAGAATTGAACAACCGTACAGGCATCTTTTGTTCATTGCATACGGCTCTGCAATGGAATTCACTTTTTCTTTTCTTTTATTCGAAGAAATAGAATCCCTCCGATCCAGATCGTTGAATGATCCATTTACCACCCTTCTTTTCGTAGAAGTCAAAAATCTTTTCGTAGATTTCGTAGAGAAGTAAAAAAAAAATACTATGATGGTTCTGTTACTTTCATATATTTATCTCGTCTGTGATTTAGCAATCCCAAAGTTTCTTTCTGATATGATCAAATAAGGAAAAAATGATCTTTTTTTATTTTTCGTAGTCTTTCTTTCATAACATAAATATAAGAAAGAGACTTCTGGTGTGGAAGAAAATGGTTTGTGACGCTGAAATGTACTTCCGACATATTAAGTAAGATCAAATCGAAAATAATCCTTATTTCATACTACTATCTCGATATAAAATATCATGTTATGAAAAAACAATAATGGTTTGTTCATGTTCATATCGAACTCGAAGTGCCATGCTATTATTACTTATTATTTTATTTATAATCAATACGGCGAAGGCATAGTCTTCCTTAAAAAAAACTCATTGGCGCCAAGCGTGAGGGAATGCTATACGTTTGGTAACTTCTCCTCCGAGCAGAACGAAAGATGCCATTGACGCGGCTATTCCCATGCATATTGTATGCACATCAGGTGCCACCGTTTGCATCGTATCATAAATAGCTATTCCTGAAATTACCCACCCGCCGGGGGAGTTTATAAACAAAAAAAGATCCTTAGTTTTATCTTCTATACTGAGATATACCATGAGACCGACAATTTGATTCGCGATCTCGCTATAAATTTCTTGGCCTAAAAAAAGTAATCTTTCTCGATAAAGTCGGTTGATTAGGACAAAATTGTATCCTTTAAGAACCGTACGTGCACCTTTGGATGCATACGGTTCGAAAAAATTGCGAAAAAAAGAATCAATGTGTCGATTCCTGTTTTATTTCTTTTTTCTGTAACAGGTTTTTTAATGAAGGTCTTCTATTACCTATTACAAAAAAATGAGATGAGTTTTGGCTCTATTCCCTCTAAAAAAAAGAATTTATGGAACTTATTAAACTAACCTCTCATTGATGTATTGTTTCGTCGAGATTCAAATCACGATGTCATTTTCTTGTTCCTGAATGGGCCCTTTCAATTCTTTTAGGTTTATGGTCTACTCCGGGAAAAGATCCGTCCGAATTCCATTTGCACATATAGGGCAAATGGTCTTAGTACCACTTTTTTTGTTATGACTTTTTTTTTTATTCATTTCCTGTCTTGCTTTTCCCAAGCTATTTGATGTATTCATCATACTATTCCATTGGTGACCAATTTGGGATCACTCCTATAGTTAAGTATAAGAATCCTTTATGATACAAGTGGTAATCGTACATATATTACCTATTTGTTTTGTTACCGATTTGGTATTTTCTGAACGGAGCCTGGATACTTTATCAGTCCAAATAAACCATAAATTCTTCTAAATTGATAATATTGATCCAATTGATCTAATTAATTGCACTTCACGCTCCGAATGATTGATGGTTTACTCAATTCAATACAATATTTCTTGGGCGAAACAGAGGATATCTCGATCGGGGGAGACAACGGGTAAATCCCATATGGCCCAATATGTCTGACAAGTCGCACTATAGGTCAACCCAAGTCGCATCTTCCTCTCCAGGAATCCGAAAAGGCACTTTTGGAACACCAACAGGCATTAAATTAAAGAAAAAAATTAAGTACGATAGTTCACTTTAATCTGGAAACGTAAGAATGGAGGGGGAAGAATCAATGGTTGATTGTCTTCATTTCTTTTTCTCTTTATTCTATTTGATACATAGATTGAAAGGTTATAAATATAAATAAAGTAAGACAGAATGAATAAAGAAAAATTTTTAAGGAGGCGATCGATCATTCGAATGATAAACAAGTATCTATCCATTCGTTTCCCCAAAATAGTACCAATCCTCCCATTGCGTATTGGTACTTATCGGGTATAGAATAGATCTGCTTCTCTTTGTTCTTACGAACAGAATTGTTCCCTTATTTTCAATGGAATGAAATAAATATTAACCCTTTCTGATACAGAATCTACTGGAAAGGTTAGGTACATAGTATATGTATAGTCTTTTTCAATGCGATAAAATAAAGTGACAAAGTGTCTATTTTTCTTTGATAAAGGGGTATTTCCATGGGTTTGCCTTGGTATCGTGTTCATACTGTCGTATTGAATGATCCCGGTCGATTGCTTTCTGTTCATATAATGCACACAGCTTTAGTTTCTGGTTGGGCCGGTTCAATGGCTTTATACGAATTAGCGGTTTTTGATCCCTCTGACCCCGTTCTTGATCCAATGTGGAGACAAGGTATGTTCGTCATACCCTTCATGACTCGTTTAGGAATAACCAATTCGTGGGGTGGTTGGAGTATTTCAGGAGGAACTATAACGAATCCGGGTATTTGGAGTTATGAAGGTGTAGCTGGGGCACATATTGTGTTTTCTGGCTTGTGCTTCTTGGCAGCTATCTGGCATTGGGTATATTGGGACCTAGAAATATTCTGTGATGAACGTACAGGAAAACCCTCTTTGGATTTGCCCAAGATCTTTGGAATTCATTTATTTCTCGCAGGGGTGGCTTGCTTTGGCTTTGGCGCATTTCATGTAACGGGTTTGTATGGTCCTGGAATATGGGTGTCCGATCCTTATGGACTAACCGGAAAAGTACAAGCTGTAAATCCAGCATGGGGTGCGGAAGGTTTTGATCCTTTTGTTTCGGGGGGAATAGCCTCTCATCATATTGCTGCGGGTACATTGGGCATATTAGCGGGCCTATTCCATCTTAGTGTTCGCCCGCCTCAACGTCTATACAAGGGATTACGTATGGGCAATATTGAAACTGTACTTTCCAGTAGTATCGCTGCTGTCTTTTTTGCAGCTTTCGTTGTTGCTGGAACTATGTGGTATGGTTCAGCAACTACCCCAATCGAATTATTTGGTCCTACTCGTTATCAGTGGGATCAGGGATACTTTCAGCAAGAAATATATCGAAGGGTTAGCGACGGGCTAGCCGAAAATCTTAGTTTATCGGAAGCTTGGTCTAAAATTCCCGAAAAATTAGCTTTTTATGATTATATTGGTAATAATCCGGCAAAGGGGGGATTATTCAGAGCAGGCTCAATGGACAATGGGGATGGAATAGCTGTTGGATGGTTAGGACACCCCGTCTTTAGAGATAAGGAAGGGCGCGAGCTTTTTGTACGTCGTATGCCTACTTTTTTTGAAACATTTCCGGTAGTTTTGGTAGATGAAGACGGAATTGTGAGAGCTGATGTTCCTTTTAGAAGAGCAGAATCAAAATATAGTGTTGAACAAGTAGGTGTAACTGTGGAGTTCTACGGTGGCGAACTTAATGGAGTAAGTTATTCTGATCCTGCTACTGTGAAAAAATATGCGAGACGCGCACAATTAGGCGAAATTTTTGAATTAGATCGGGCTACTTTGAAATCCGATGGTGTTTTTCGCAGCAGTCCAAGGGGTTGGTTCACTTTTGGTCATGCTACATTTGCTTTGCTCTTCTTTTTCGGACACATTTGGCATGGCGCTAGAACCTTGTTCAGAGATGTTTTTGCCGGTATTGATCCAGACTTGGATGCTCAAGTGGAATTTGGAACATTCCAAAAAGTTGGGGATCCGACTACAAGGAGACAAGCAGTCTGATACGACATTGCTGGGGTATCTTTCACCTCTCTTTTTTTTGATTTGATATGGGGTACCAGAAAAATCTTAACTGGAATCTCCTTTCTTTGACTCTTTTTCTTTCTTTATATGGTAAATGATCCCAATCCCAAATGAAATGAATAGGTGTGGAAGCTATAATTGTAAACCACGATCGAATCTATGGAAGCATTGGTTTATACATTTCTTTTAGTCTCGACTTTAGGGATAATTTTTTTCGCTATCTTTTTTCGAGAACCACCTAAGGTTCCGACTAAAAAAATGAAATAATTTTTCGAAATAATTCAATTGAAGTAATGAGCCTCCCAAATTGGGAGACTCATTACTTGAACTAGTCCCCGTGTTCTTCGAATGGATCTCTTAATTGTTGAGAGGGTTGCCCAAAAGCGGTATATAAGGCGTACCCAGTAAAGCTTACAAGTAAACCAGATATGAAGATGGCGACTAGGGTTGCGGTTTCCATTTTTAGATAATTTCAAGATTACAATGGATCTACGATAAGATCGTTTATTTACAACTACAACGGAATAGTATACAAAGTCAACAGATCTCAACCAAGCATTAAATAGAATTTATGGCTACACAAACCGTTGAGGATAGTTCTAGATCTGGGCCAAGACGAACTACTGTAGGTGATTTATTGAAACCATTGAATTCGGAATACGGGAAAGTAGCTCCGGGTTGGGGAACTACACCACTTATGGGGGTCGCAATGGCTCTATTCGCGATATTCCTATCTATTATTTTGGAAATTTATAATTCTTCCGTTTTACTGGATGGAATTTCAATGAGTTAGGTTTATAATAACTAGGAAGTCATAGTCTTTTCATCAAAGAAAAAATTTGTTTCTACTTTACTTTTCTTTTGGATTTCTATACATTCTGGGAGTTCGACCGTGGAATTTATTTGTTTCGGTATTTCCGGAATATGAGTGTGTGACTTGTTATAAATGATCCTATTGATAATACATAGAAAGGGCCTGTTATCTCTATCAAGATGATTCTACTTCGTCGGATATTGATTCTAGTATCTGGAGCACGAAATATATAGAATAGATCAAGAAAAGAAATATTTGAACTATGATTCATACTCACTATTCAGATCTCGCAACCGGACTCAAAAAAATTTCAAATAGGCATTTCCTAATAAAACGAATTTTATTCCTTCAGATTTATTTTGACCGAAGGATAACTCTTTCTCTCGATTTTGTTGAGTCATTACATCCATTCATTCAATAAGTGATCATCAAATGGTTCTTACTCAGAGAACCTTTGAGTTTAGTTTAGCTTGAGACTAAATCATCGTGGTTCTAGTATGAATCTAAGGTTTCAATTGATTCATAGGATCTCAACAAGATAACTCCTATCAATAGTAAAACAAAAGTAAATCCGCATTACGCACACAAAAACAATAAATCAAATAAATAACAAATAAAAAAAATAGGGAAGAGAAAATTCAAGAGGCCTGTAATGATCAACATAAAGAAAGAAAGATGAGCCAACGTGAGATTTTTTAGCATTATCATCACAAAGAAGAAATTCCGGATTTTTCTTATTTCATATCTTCGAGGTAAATCGAATCAATCCAGCGGCTAATGAAGTTTTGAACTTTTTCTTTTTTTTATTACATATCCGTTGAAATGAGTATTTGTGTGTTTCCGCTTGAGCCGTACGAGATGAAATTTTCATATACGGTTCTCAGAGGGGGAGTCCCCCGGGGTTGCCTATCTCAATAAAGTATATGATTGGTTTGAGGAACGTCTCGAGATTCAGGCGATTGCAGATGATATAACTAGTAAATATGTTCCTCCCCATGTCAACATATTTTATTGTTTAGGGGGGATCACACTTACTTGTTTTCTAGTACAAGTAGCTACAGGTTTTGCTATGACTTTTTACTATCGTCCAACCGTTACAGAGGCTTTTTCCTCTGTTCAATACATAATGACTGAGGCCAACTTTGGTTGGTTAATCCGATCAGTTCATCGATGGTCAGCAAGTATGATGGTTCTAATGATGATCCTGCACGTATTTCGTGTGTATCTCACAGGTGGATTTAAAAAACCCCGTGAATTAACTTGGGTCACAGGTGTGGTTTTGGCTGTATTGACTGCATCTTTTGGTGTAACTGGTTATTCTTTACCTTGGGACCAAATTGGTTATTGGGCAGTAAAAATCGTGACAGGCGTACCTGAAGCTATTCCTGTAATAGGATCGCCTTTAGTGGAGTTATTACGTGGAAGTGCTAGTGTGGGCCAATCCACTTTGACTCGTTTTTATAGTTTACATACTTTTGTCTTGCCTCTTCTTACTGCCGTATTTATGTTAATGCACTTTCCAATGATACGTAAGCAAGGTATTTCGGGTCCTTTATAGGGAAGACATATCATAGATAGTTGTAATTGATCATATATCATATCGGGGAGGACAATAGTATTTCATTGCTACAAATATGGATTATTGCAAAATAAGACATGTTATTTGGATACTTCTCTTCAACTCCGAACTATTGTATTCCTTGTCCGAAGTATTGTATTCCCTATTTAATACGAATAGTTGAAGTGAATTTTACGAAAAGAGGGTGGATTATGGGAGTGTGTGACTTGAATTATTGATTTGGCCATGCAGATATATGATTTTATCCGCCACATTGGAATTCACGACCAAATGTGTCTCCGCATCCAATCAACACGTAAGTCCCCTACGTAGGGAGGATAGGCCGGTTCACTTGAGGAGAATATTTTCTATGATCATACCCGAATCATGTCATCCATGAACAGGCTCCGTAAGATCCGTAGAGTAGAATAGAATAAGTCATGTGACATCATCCAATCTTCTACCTATTACACTTACTTATTTTATTATAGTGTAGAAATGCATTCATTTCCTTTGCATCCATTACGATCTATGATACTATCGGGGTGAAAGAAGGGATCTAAGGAAGAACATAGGCTAGACTTTTTTAGTAACAAGTAAATACTTTGTTTGGACGTAAGAAAATTGAGATATTGGGGGGGGAGGGGTAAACACCAATCAAAAGGCATGAGACAATCCACAAAGCAATTGATCATGATCAAATTTGTAAGCCCACTTGGATATTGAGCATTTACCTATAAGAACAGAATTCTTTGCAATGAGTAGTTGTAGTTGCAACTTCAGAAAATGTAATCTGATAAATCTTTTTTTACATAGAGTCATTATATACATTATTGTATTATCGATTTTATATGGGTTTATTTCTATTATTTCTTTGATTCTTGCTCGAGCCGGATGATGAAAAATTATCATGTCCAGTTCCTTCGGGGGATGGATCCAGAAGAATTCACCTATCCCAATAACAAAGAAACCTGACTTAAATGATCCTGTATTAAGAGCAAAATTAGCTAAAGGGATGGGACATAATTATTACGGGGAACCCGCGTGGCCTAATGATCTTTTATATATTTTTCCAGTAGTAATTCTAGGTACTATTGCGTGTAATGTAGGTTTAGCGGTTCTAGAACCGTCAATGATTGGCGAACCAGCGGATCCGTTTGCAACTCCTTTGGAAATATTACCCGAATGGTACTTCTTTCCCGTATTTCAAATACTCCGTACAGTGCCCAATAAGTTATTGGGTGTTCTTTTAATGGTTTCAGTTCCGGCGGGATTATTGACAGTACCCTTTTTGGAGAATGTCAATAAATTCCAAAATCCATTTCGTCGCCCAGTAGCTACAACAGTTTTTTTGATCGGTACTGCAGTAGCTCTTTGGTTAGGTATTGGAGCAACATTACCCATTGATAAATCCCTAACTTTAGGTCTTTTTTAGGTCTTTTTCAAATTGATTCAACCGTGACGTACCGCGGTGTAGGTATCTAGGGAATAGTTATTTCAAAGTGAATCTTCCCTAGATACATAAATTTTATTATGGTCCATTCCGCGAAAATACGGATCGTGCCAAAGATGAAAAATTGTCTTCTTTTTTCTTTTCTTTTTCTCTTTTTCATTTTTTTCTTTTTATTCGAATTTATTCTAATTAGATTAGAAAAAGAAGATGAAAAAATTACAATGGATTTAAAATGAGAACTTACTTTTTAGGTAAATCAATTGCGAAATGCTTCTGTAGAGTGTTCAATATCTGTTTTACGTCTTCCGTGCGAAAATACTCAATTCTCATAAGATCTTCTTGGCTGTTACTCAAAAGGTCCAATAATGTATGTATATTGGCCCTTTTGAGACAATTATACGTCCTATAAGGCAATTCTAATTGATCAATAAAAATACAATTCAATGGAATTCCTTTTTTGTTTTTTTTTTTCTTTTTTAGATTTAGATTAGTTAATCTTTCTTGAAAGGTTAAAAAGGGTAGAGTAAACCTGTTTTTATTTTCTTCGAAATTAATGTCCTCTTCCTCCGCATGTAGAAAAGGAATAAATAAATCAATCAAATTACGAGAAGCCTCATAAAGTGCTTCCTTAGGGGTTAAACTTCCATTCGTCCATATTTCCAGAAAAAGTATCTCTTGTTTTTCATTTCCATTCCTATAAGAATGAATACTATGATTCGCATTTCGAACAGGCATGGATACAGCATCTATAGGATAACTTCCATCTTGAGAGTTATTTGTGGGTTCCATACGATACCCGCGATCTCTCTTGATTTGTAATTCAATACACAAATCAATTGGTTCTGTCAGGCTAGCTATATGTTGTGTCGCGTCAACTATTTCCACGGAAGGTGGTAAGATGATATCTTGAGCAGTTACGCATCTAGGACCCCTGACGCAAATCGATGCGTCTCTAACCCCATATAGATTACTTCTCAATACAATTTCTTTCAAATTTAGTAAGATTTCATGTACTGATTCTTCAATACCTACTATCGTAGAATATTCATGTGGCCCCTTGCCAGATTTTGCACGTGTTATACATGTTCCTTCTATTTCTCCCAGCAAAGCTCTTCGCATGGCAATACCGATGGTATCCGCTTGACCTTTCATAAGCGGAGACAGAATGAAACGACCATAATAAAGATGCTTACTGTCTACTCTTGATTCAACACACTTCCACTGTAGTGTTCGAGTGGATCCTGCTACTTCCTCTCGAACCATACTAGACTAGTATTATTATTTGATCATTAAATCATTTATTTCTCTTGAAATCGGTTTAATTCTTATTTCTACACACGTCTTTTTTTAGGGGGTCGACATCCATTATGTGGCATAGGTGTTACATCGCGTATCAAACTTAATCGTATACCACTTTTACCAATGGCTCGTAATGCTGCATCTCTTCCGAGACCAGCACCCTTTATCATAACTTCTGCTTGTCGCATACCCTGACGAACTACTGTACGAATAGCCCTTACTGCTGCTGCTTGACCAGCATAAGGGGTTCCTCTTCTTGGGCCTTTGAATCCAGAAGTACCTGCGGAGGCCCAGGAAACCACCCGACCTCGTACATCTGCAACAGTTATAATGGTATTATTGAAACCCGCGTGAACATGAATAACTCCTTTTGGTATTCTACGTACATTCTTACGTGAACCAATACGCGGTTTCCTACGTGGACGAATTCTTAGTGTAGCTTTTGTCATATTTTATCATCTCATAAATATGAGTCAGAAATATACAGAAAAAAAGATACGGAGATATCCATTTCATGTTAAAACAGATCCTTTACACGGGTGTACTTCTTTTAGAATAGAAAGTAAAGTTCTTTTTTAGAAAGATTACCCCTGTCTCTGTTTATGCTTCGGATTGTAACAAATGACTATAATTCGTCCGCGCCTACGAATCAGTCGACATTTGTAACAAATTTTACGAACAGAAGCCCTTATTTTCATATTTCTTATTCCTTTCTTAAACTATGAATCTACTTCTCTTGGAAGAAAATAAGTCTCTTGACTTGAATTTTATAACTTCGAATGGTATACCCGCCCTATGAGAAGAATAAAAAAAAAGAGTAACCTAATCGCTCGAATCTTTGTTATCGTTCGCATTTTTGTTGCGAAGTCTATAAATTATACGTCCCTTGGTTGAATCATAACGACTTACTTCAATTTTGACTCTATCCCCCGGTAGTATTCGTATAGAACTGCACCGGATCCTCCCTGAAATATATCCTAGAATTAGATCTTCATTATCTAAGCGAACCCGGAACATGCCGTTGGGAAGTGATTCTGTAACTAAACCCTCATGAATCAATTTTTGTTCTTTCATTCCGGATAACCTCCTTGTTGAAGTATTAATTATAATAGGGGAAGAGCTATAGAATTTTTCTTTTCTATTTTATTTTTCTCTATTTTACAAATAGGAAGTTAGAAATAAAATTCGGGTACTAGAGGGGAGGATTACCATATATAACACAAGATTTCTCCCCCAATTCTTTCTAGTCGAGCTTCTCGATCTGTCATTATACCTCGAGAAGTAGAAAGAATAACAATTCCCATTCCGCCTAAAATCTTAGGAATTCGTTGATAGTTGGAATAAATTCGTAAGCCGGGTCGGCTGATACGCTTTAAAACGGTTCTAGTTCTATATATTCCTTTTCTAGGCTTTCTATGTCGCAGAGTTGAAACCAAGAAATGTTTGTTACTTTCCTGATGTTTCCGAACATTTTCAATAAAACCTTCTCGTAGAAGTATTTTAACGATGTTTTCGGTAATATTTGTAGATGCTATTCGAACCGTTCCTTTTTTATTCATGTCAGCGTTTCTTATAGAAGTTATTAGATCAGCAATAGTGTCCCTACCCATAACAAACTCTAATTATTGGTTCCTCCTAATTTTTAGATAATTAACATGTTTCTTTGAATTTTTTTATTTTATTCTAAAGCATATACGTGAGACACAATCTACTAATTTGTTTGATCTATTTCAGATACCCACTATATCATAATCTCGTATTTATAATACTTCGGGAGCTAATGAAACTATTTTAGTAAAATTCAATTCTCTCAATTCCTCGGCGATCGCACCAAAAACTCGAGTTCCTTTTGGATTTCTTTTTTGATCAATGATAACCGCAGCATTGTCATCATATCGTATTATTATACCGTTTCCGCGTTTAAGTTCTTTACATGTACGTACAATTACAGCTCTAATTACTTCTGATTTTTCTAGAGGCATTTTTGGAACTGCTTCTTTGATTACAGCGACAATAACATCACCAATATGAGCATATCGTTGATTACCAGCTCCTATGATTCGAATACACATCAATTTTCGAGCTCCACTGTTATCCGCCACATTCAAAAGGGTCTGAGGTTGAATCATATCATTTTGATTTTAATCTGTTATTTCAATGCAAAAGGATGAAAGAAAAAAGAAATATTGTCTGTCCAGAAAATAAATAAATAAACCTGTGTTTGTTTTTTCATCCTCAATACCCCTTTTTGTTTAGTTTTACATCTCTATCTCGAAAGAAGAAATTGAGTTCGTATAGGCATTTTCCGCGCAGCTATTAAGATAGCTGCTCTAGCTACAGTTTCGGATACTCCGCCCATTTCATAAAGTATTCGACCTGGTTTAACAACGGATACCCAATATTCGGGGGATCCCTTTCCCGAACCCATACGTGTTTCCGCAGATCTTACTGTAACAGGTTTGTCGGGAAATATACGTACCCATATTTTTGCACCACGACGGGCATATCGTGTCATTGCTCTTCGCCCTGCTTCTATTTGCCTAGCTGTGACCCAAGCGGGTTCAAGTGCTTGAAGAGCATATCTGCCAAAACAAATACGATTGCCTCGACAAGATATTCCCTTCATTCTTCCTCTATGTTGTTTACGAAATCTAGTTCTTTTGGGGTTATAGTCGATGGTTCTTTCTTAATCCCATCTCTACTGCAAAACCGGACATGAGAGTTTCTTCTCATCCAGCTCCTCGCGAATGAAATGAAAGGGTGCAAATTCATCAAATTCCATAATATTACAGATATACATTAATAGATAATAGACAAAGTAATTTTATTGATATTGAATTTTCAAAATTGAAAGAAAAGATATATATTCAAGAAGATATACAATACATCTAGACGTGCGTGTCTATTTATCTATATTTATAGATAATGTAATGCTTCTTTTTTTATAACGAATCCTTTCTTTTTCCTTATTTTTACTCCTATCGAATCACGTCAAAATGTTGTAATCCAATAAAGATTTCGCGGGCGAATATTTACTCTTTTCTGTTTTATTCGTAGGTTCATCAATTCATAACCTCGCCAAATAAAGCAATTTTTTCTTGGTTTGTTCCGCCATCCCACCCAATGAATTATTAGGATTCGTTTTCAATAGAATCCTATGCAGTCACAGGTTCTGTCGTTCCCACAGCTTCTCCATTAATGGTTAGGTCCGAACTCCACAATGGAGCTTCCAACAAAAGTCGTTTCCGAGTCAATTTCCTCAGTTTTATTAACTCGAGGCTCTTTATTTTTTATTATTTCCATTTTCTTATTTCTAATTCTCAGTTATCAGTATTGATGCTTTATCACACTGCCTTTTATAATGTGATTCATAGACCATACATATTGGAATCATATATCATTGTTGGTTTTGTTCTTTCTTTCTATCATCCTTCCATTTATCCACATCCCTTTATTTTTTTTTGCTTCAAATCTATAATTTCTTTTTTATAGAAAAAATTGCAGTTGCTACAACTATATGATAGATCCACTCATTCATATTCATATAGTGACTGTTTCTTACTTAGGATCTCGACAATACGAAGCAATAAGTTGGCTATTAGTTGATTTTTTATAATTACTAAGTTTTATTAAGTTTTGTTTTATAGTAGGGTCAGTCAATTTTTTTTGAATCCCGATTTTCAACTCTAAAGAAAAACTAACGAGTCACACACTAAGCATAGCAATTATACCAAATGGTTAATCGAATTTTTATTCGACCTTATAGAATTAGAATTGCTTATTTTTTTTTATTTAAGGGAATACAATC